AAAGGAATTCAAGTACAAATTGCAGGGCGTATCGACGGAAAAGAAATTGCACGTGTCGAATGGATCAGAGAAGGTAGGGTTCCCCTACAAACCATTCGAGCTAAAATTGATTATTGTTCCTATACAGTTCGAACTATCTACGGGGCATTAGGAATCAAAATTTGGATATTTACAGACGAGGAATAACGGTCCTTCCGTTGTCTTTCTGTTCCACTCATCCGATCCGTCAATTGAATAAAAATCACAAACTCGTTCATCTTTTTTCCGTTGAATTAAAATAAAAAAAAATTCTAATTTTTATAATTCTATAAGGTTGAATAACAATTCGATTGACTCCATATAATTGCTATGCTTAGTGTGTGACTCGTTGGTTTTTTATTTAGGGTTAGGATTAAAAAGGAAGGGACCACCCCCTAGTATGAACTAATAACTAGATAACTAATAACCAGCTCATTGCTTCGTATTATCTAGATCCAAGGAACCGGTCACTATATGATTGATGTATCGATCATATTGTTGTAGCAACTGAAATCTTACATAAAAGACAAGTCAATCAGATTCTAAGTGAAGCAAAAACAAAGGGATATGGATAGGTGGAGGGGTGAGAGAAAGAAAGAAAAAGAATAGCAATGATATATGATTCCAATATGTATGGTCTATGAACTATCTCAAAAAAGGCAGTGTAATAAAGCATTAATACGTATTTGATTCGTCCATAATTAATAATGAATTAGATGAATCCAATTCATAAGAAAAAATTATAAAGAGCATCAAGTCAATAAAGACTGAGTAGATTGATTTAGGAACAATTTTTATTAGGAGCTCCATTGCAGAGTTTGGGCCTAGCCATTAATCGAGAACGAGAAGCAATGGGAACGACGGAACCCGTGACTGCGTAAGATTCCTTGAAAACGAATCCTAATGATTCATTGGGTGGGATGGCGGAACGAGCCAAGAACCAATTCTATTCTGTTAGGTTATGGGATGCCCCTACGAATGAAAGGTGATGTTAAAAGGGCAAATATTCGCCCGCGAAAGCCTTATTGGATTGCTAAGTTTTGGGCGATTGAATAAAGGTAAAAATAAAGATTCATTAATTTAAGACAATTATTTTAAATTAAATAGAATTTTAAATTAAAAATTAAATAGAATTAAGAATTCTATTTTTTTTTTGATTCTATTATATATTCTTAGATTTACAAAATTTAATAGAATTTATAATATATCTTTATATATTATAATTTTATAATTATAAAGAAAATAAAAATAATAGAATCGAAATCTATTTATAATTTTATATACGAGCAAGATATAACAATTCCTACGTGACAGATTCGATCTCAAAAAATTCCATGATGTATTTATTATTTTATTCATTAAATACAAATAAATATCTGTAATATTTTTTAATTGTTTCATTCGCGAGGAGCTGGATGAGAAGAAACTCTCATGTCCGGTTCTGCAGTAGAGATGGCATTGAGAAACAACCATCAACTATAACCCCAAAAGAACCAGATTTCGTAAACAACATAGAGGAAGAATGAAGGGAATATCTTATCGAGGCAATCGAATTTGTTTCGGCGGATACGCCCTTCAGGCACTTGAGCCCGCTTGGATCACATCTAGACAAATAGAAGCGGGGCGACGAGCCATGACAAGATATGCGCGTCGTGGTGGAAAAATATGGGTACGTATATTTCCAGACAAACCTGTTACAGTAAGGCCTACCGAAACACGTATGGGTTCGGGGAAAGGATCTCCCGAATATTGGGTATCCGTCGTTAAACCGGGTCGAATACTTTATGAAATGGGTGGAGTATCAGAAATTGTAGCCAGAGAAGCTATTTCTATAGCTGCGTCCAAAATGCCTATACGAACTCAATTCGTTATTGTGGAATAGGGGTATGAAACGAAAGGGAAGGGGCCTTGTGATGAAAAAAACCGCAATTTCTTTATTTCTATTTCTGGACAAACAATATTTCTTCTTTTTTTCTTCGCGCTTTGAAAGAAAAAAAAAGAATAATAATAATATGATTCAACCTCAGACCTATTTAAATGTAGCGGACAACAGCGGAGCTAGAGAATTAATGTGTATTCGAATCATAGGAGCTAGTAATCGCCGATATGCTCATATTGGCGACGTTATTGTTGCTGTAATCAAAGAAGCAGTGCCCAATATGCCTCTACAAAGATCAGAAGTAATCAGAGCTGTAATTGTACGTACATGTAAAGAACTCAAACGTAACAATGGTATGATAATACAATATGATGACAATGCAGCAGTTGTCATTGATCAAGAAGGAAATCCAAAAGGAACTCGAGTTTTTGGTGCGATCGCTCGGGAATTGAGACAGTTGAATTTTACTAAAATAGTCTCATTAGCTCCTGAGGTATTATAAATACTAATAGACGAGAACATAATCATAATATAGATAAGTAGGTCATCTAAAATAATAGGCTATCTGAAATAGTAGGGTAGGGTATCTAAATAAGATTCATTTAATTAGTAGAATGCATTAGTAGATTGTTTCTCACGCATATACCTTAAATAATAAAAAAAAGAATAAAAAAGCAGAGCATGTTGATTATATAAAAACTCGGGGGCACCAATAATTATAGTTCATCATGGGTAGGGACACTATTGCTGAAATAATAACTTCTATACGAAATGCTGACATGGATAAAAAAGGAACGGTTCGAATAGCATCTACAAATATCACCGAAAACATTGTTAAAATACTTCTGCGAGAAGGCTTTATCGAAAATGTGAGAAAACATCGAGTAAGCAATAAATTTTTCTTGGTTTCAACTCTGCGACATAGAAGGAATAGAAAAGGGCCATATAGAACTGTTTTAAAACGTATCAGCCGACCCGGCCTACGAATCTATTCCAACCATCAACGAATTCCTAGGATTTTAGGAGGAATGGGTGTTGTAATTCTTTCTACTTCTCGAGGTATAATGACAGACCGAGAGGCTCGACTAGAAGGAATCGGAGGAGAAATTTTGTGTTATATATGGTAATCTTTCTGGTATCCGAATTGCATCCGTAACTTCCTCTTTGTTTTGTGAAAAAAAAGAGAAAAGGCGGGTTGTCTAATATCACTCCTCCTCCATTAGTTGATAATTCAAGGGGGTTACCTGGAATGAAAGAACAAAAATGGATTCATGAAGGTTTAATTACTGAATCACTTCCCAATGGTATGTTTCGGGTTCGTTTAGATAATGAAGATATGATTCTAGGTTATGTTTCAGGAAGGATCCGACGTAGTTTTATACGGATACTGCCAGGCGATAGAGTAAAAATTGAAGTAAGTCGTTATGATTCAACCAGGGGACGCATAATTTATAGACTCCGCAACAAAGATTCGACCGACTAAGCGGCTTTTTCAACATCCCTCTCGTGCGGATGCAATTGGAGGTTCAAAATTTCAAGAGACTTATTTTCTTCCAAGGAGTAGATTCGAAATTAAGGTAAGGAATTACAAATATGAAAATAAGGGCCTCCGTTCGTAAAATTTGTGAAAAATGTCGACTGATCCGCAGGCGGGGACGAATTATAGTAATTTGTTCCAACCCAAGGCATAAACAGAGACAGGGATAATCTTTCTTAAAAGGGACTCTCAAAAGGACCCAATACACAAATAAAGGATCTGTTTTGACATGAAATGGATATTTCCGTATATCTCTGACTCATATTTATGAGATGATAAAATATGACAAAAACCATACCAAGAATTGGCTCGCGTAGGAATGGACGTATTGGCTCACGTAAGAATGGACGTCGAATACCAAAAGGAGTTATTCATGTTCAAGCAAGTTTTAACAATACCATTGTAACGGTTACAGATATACGGGGTCGGGTAGTTTCTTGGTCCTCAGCCGGTACTTGTGGCTTCAGGGGCACAAGAAGAGGGACGCCATTTGCTGCTCAAACCGCAGCCGCAAATGCTATTCGTACAGTAGTAGATCAGGGTATGCAACGAGCAGAAGTCATGATAAAAGGTCCTGGTCTTGGAAGAGATGCAGCATTACGAGCCATTCGTAGAAGTGGTATACTATTAAGTTTTGTCAGAGACGTAACCCCTATGCCACATAATGGATGCAGGCCTCCTAAAAAAAGACGTGTATAGAAATAAAATAAGAATTGAACGGATTTCAAGAGAAATAAATGATTCAATAATCTGATCAAATAATAAATATTATTATGCTTCGAGAGAAAGTAGCAGCATCTACTCGGACACTACAGTGGAAGTGTGTTGAATCAAGAGCAGACAGTAAGCGTCTTTATTATGGACGTTTTCTTTTGTCTCCGCTTATGAAAGGTCAAGCCGATACAATAGGCATCGCGATGCGAAGGGCTTTGCTTGGAGAAATAGAAGGAACATGTATCACACGCGCAAAATCTGAAAAGATACCACATGAATATTCTACCATAGTAGGTATTGAAGAATCAGTACATGAAATTTTAATGAATTTGAAAGAAATTGTATTGAGAAGTAATCTATATGGAACTCGCGACGCATATATTTGTGTCAAGGGTCCCGGATATGTAACTGCTCAAGACATCATCTCACCGCCTTCTGTGGAAATAGTTGATACTACACAGCATATAGCTAGCCTGGTGGAACCAATTGATTTGTATATTGGATTACAAATCGAGAGGAATCGCGGATATCGTATGAAAACACCAAAAAACGCTCAAGAAGGAAGTTATCCTATCGATGCTGTATTCATGCCTGTTCGAAATGCAAATCATAGTATTCATTCTTATGGGAATGGGAATGAAAAACAAGAGATACTTTTTCTTGAAATATGGACGAATGGAAGTTTAACTCCTAAAGAAGCACTTTACGAGGCCTCCCGTAATTTGATTGATTTATTTATTCCTTTTCTACATGCAGAAGAACAAGACACAAATTTAGAGGACAATCAAAAAAGGGTTACTTTACCCTTTTTTACTTTTCATGACGGGTTGGATAAACTAAGAAAAAACAAAA